TTAGTGAATAAATTAAAATTGAAAGGTTGAAAAACAAAAAAAGAAGAGTAAAAGTCAAATAATCGTAATATACATACTATGACTATGAGACTATGAATTATGAATGTGGTACAAGTTATTCTGAACATCTTGTAGAAAAAAAAGAAACAAAAAGTTTTTCATCATTTTTTTTGATCATACAAAATTGTCAACAAAAAAAGAATTTGTTTGATTTTTTTTTACGAACTTGAGAAATCGGAAAATCTAGAAATTCATTTCAGACAATTGAACTTTCTCGAACTGTTTCTTTTTAAGAACTAAAAAGATTTGTGCCAAAATAACAGAGGCCAAGAAGAGCAAAAGACCTTGCACACGTAATGTATCTTGAAGTACTATTTCTGCATCTCCCTGACCAAATCCACCTACATTAGGATTACTTGTTAATGGTTGATCAAGTCTGATGGATTCCCCCTCCGAAACAAGGAGTTCTGGTCCTGGGGGTATAATATCAACTACTTGACGTCCATCTGATGTATCCACTATGGTTATTTCATATCCCCCCCTCTCTTTTCGTATGATTCTACTTACTATACCTGCTGCTGTAGCATTATAAATTGTATTGTTACTTTTGCTACCATCAGGATAAATCTGACCTCTTCCCCTATTCCCGCCTACATATATGGGATATTTTAAGAAGTGAACATCCTTATTAGTAGAGGGATCTGGTGAAATAATAGGAAAGGAAATTTCACTATATTTTTGACCGGTAACAGGACCCATCACAAGAATATTTTTTTTAGTGGGGCGGTAGCTCTGAAAAGAAAGATTTACTGTCCTCTCCTTCATCTCAGGAGAAATACGATCGGGGGGGGCTAATTCAAATCCCTCAGGTAAAATGAGAACAGCCCCAATACTCAAGGCCCCTCTTTTACCATTTGAAAGAACTTGTTTCAGTTTTGTATCATAAGGAATTCGAACAACTGCTTCAAATACAGTATCGGGAAGTACCGCCCGGGGAACCTCAATATCTACAGGCTTATTAGCTAAATGACAATTGGCACATACAATACGACCAGTTGCCTCTCGTGGATTTTCATAAACTTGTTGCGCAAAAATGGGATATGCATTTGAAATGGATGCCTGAGTTATTATATATATTATGGACAATACGTAAATGTATCGAATCTTTTTTTCCTTTATCCAAGAACGGGTATTTCTCATTTGCATGGTCCAATAGTTGATACCGACAATTTCTACAATAAAGTAGGTAGGTCACTTGTATAATTCCCTATCTATGATTCTGCTATTTACTGGAAAATTTTTATTGGAATTTATTGGAATATAGGAATAATCTCTTGAATCAGTATAAATTTCAAAAAAAAAATATATAAAGAGTAAACAGGATTTGGAATGCTTTATTTATGCAAAGAAAGTAACAAACATTAGAACCAGCTTAAATCATTTTTCATTCAGCCATTGAGTGATAAATCAATACAAGTGCCGGGGATATACGATTTAAATAATGGAAGATACCATATTTTAAAATTGTATCTAGAATAACTGGAAAAGTGGAAGCAAGAACAGATATAATTTGATCGTTATGATCAAATCCAAAATCGTTGTAGATAGAGTCAATCATTAGTTCCCAACCGTGGGGCGAATGGAATCCGATACATAAATCAGTTACTAAAAGAATGGAAAAAGCTTTTATTGTATCGTTTAAATTATATAGGAATTCCTGAACCCGAGAGTTAATAATAACAAGCTCGTCATTACCCAGAACAAAATAAACACTTAGAATAATGAAAGACATTATATTTATTGAGAAGTGCAAAATCGTATTCATATGGTCTTGGTTATACATTTTGATTAATTGAACTGTTTCTTTGTGGATTCCTATATTAAGCTTTTGTATATGTGTTTCTGAAGATTCATTTATCATTTCGTCCAACAGGAGTAGTCTCTCTAATTCTATGAATTTTTCTAGAATACTATTTTCTTGAATATCATTCAAAAGGGTTTCAGATTGTCTCTTATTCCACCAATTAATAGACCACGATTCCATACTTTTATTAAATGAGAGAGAGATACACCAGGGAAAAAATACTAAAGATATAAGAGATAGAATGTGAATAAATCCTTTCTTTTTTGTCATTTAATTTAATGAATTGGTAAGGAATCCACCCCACCTCACTTGTTGACTCTACACGCTCGAATATTTTGATTCTATTATGTACAAAGTATTTTGTTTTTGTTCAGCTTTTAATCTATAAAGAATACAGAAATAGAATCAAAGTCCCTTTCAAATGAAGACGAAATAAGAAAATAAAAAAAAAAAGAAAAATTCTTCATTTCAATTCAATTGGTACACGCAAGAAATAGGCCAATTCCGCGACTTTTTGTTCAATTTCGCGTGGAGTCAAATTCTCATCAATATGAATTAATGGAATAGACCCATGGCCCCTGATTTCCATATAAAGGAAAAAGACAATACGAGTATAAATACCCTCTTTAACTTCGATTCGTATGGCCTGAATATCTTCCATAAGGAATCGGAGAAAGATACGACGATTTTTTCCGGGAAATCCCCAACGAAAAATACAAACTGTTCCTTCTTTTCTATCGAATCTATCATAACCACTACCTATATTCCACGAAATTATGCACCACAAATAGGAACTAATAAAGAGACCTGCTATCCCATAGAAGGACACCACGATTCCTTGTGGAAAAAAAAGGATTTGTTGATACGGAAATCTAAAATTACTATCTAGATAACTACAAATTCCAACCACTAAGAATCCTAACGAACCTAAAAAAAGGATAAAGGCCCAGTAGAAATTAATTATTTTTCGGGATCCTGTTATAAGTTCTATCCATATACGGTCTGATCGCCAATTCATACTAGATTTAGTTGCATTTTATTAGAATTGAGAGAATAATCCCAATTTGACTTTACTATTTTTGTTTACGAAGTAACGCTCATCAACCAGCACTTTTCTTTTCTTATATTATATGAACCTTCAAAAAAATGGCATCTCCTTCAATCTCCTTCGTATGATCTTATTCGAGATATTTACATATAACCATATGACCCCCATTTACTAACTTCATATCTAGTTTAAGGTTTACCCATATTGTGTTTCCGACTGCATCAGCGTTCGTTCATTTATGTTTGTGAGAAGTTATACCTTACCTATATTATTTGTATACGTCTTAAAACAATGAATGAGATTTTGTCCCGTCGAATTTAAACAATCGTGTTTTTTTGTACATGAAGAAATAAAGAAGCCATTGCAAATGCCGGAATTACTAGGCCCACTAAGGGGACAAAAATAGAGGGTAAATTTAGAATTGTCATAGCAACAGTACCTCGATTTACTATTTATACCTGTTATTGTTACGTTGTTATAAAATAGGGGTATCTTATATTATAAATTATCTTATAAGAATTTGAATTCGTATCGTATATTATTATATTAAGTATATCGAATAACCTGCTAACTGAATCGAAAATTTAGAACTTAATACTTACTATATATATATAATATCAATTTTTGTAGTCTTTATTTTATTCTTCTTTTTTTCTTGTTCTTTTAATTTCATTTAAATTTTTATAAAGAAAAGAAAGGATTTCTTAATAAATACCGAAAGATTCGTTCGAATCCGATCCAACAAGGATTCTTAGTAAAACTAAAAGCTCGGGAAGATAAGGAAGAAATTACTTTTTTATCATGCTGATTATTACTTTCTATAAAATTTAAATAAAAAAAAAAAAGAAAGTCCTACTTGAGTGAATTTTGATTCAAAGGAAAGAAAGTGTGGAGTTGAAAAAATTCACTCATAACGTCTTTTAAAAGATTACGTGGTACGATTGGATCAAATAAGCCTTTATGGAATAAATATTCAGACACCTGCGAGCCCTCGGGTACTGTCTTATTCAATGTTTGTTCAATTACTCTTTTACCTGCAAATGCAATATAGGCATTTGGTTCGGCAATAATAATATCGCCTAACATACCAAAGCTGGCTGTCACCCCACCAGTAGTGGGAGATGTAAGGATGGATATATAGAATAACTTTTTATTTGATTGATAATCATATAAAGCAGAAGATATTTTAGCCATTTGCATCAAGCTCAGACTTCCTTCTTGCATGCGTGCCCCCCCGGAAGCACATACTATAATAAGGGGTAGAAATTGGTGGGTAGCATACTCGATCAAACGGGTTATTTTCTCCCCTACTACGGATCCCATACTACCCCCCATAAACTGAAAATCCATGACCCCAACTGCTATGGGAATACCGTTTAGCTGACCTATGCCCGTTTGAACAGCTTCCGGTAATCCTGTCTTTTTTTGATAAAAGTCGATACGATCTTTATAAGGTTTCTCCTCTGAATGAAACTCAACGGGGTCCAGAGATATCATGTCTTCATCCATAGGATACCAAGTACCCGGATCAATCAAAAGTTTGAGTCTATCCAAACTGCTCATTTTCAAATGATATCCACATTGTTCGCAAATATTCATTTTTGACTTAAACAATTTCTTATAATTTAATTCATAACAATTCTCGCATTGAACCCATAAATTCCTGTATTTTTGAGTTACATCGAGATCATTAAAACTTTCTCTTATAGTTAAATCATTACCATTCGTGCTAGTTCTTATACCGAAACTCTCGCTTTCACTACTATTTCCACTTTCACCACAAATGAAACTGTAAAAATAACTGTCACTGTAGTTGCCACTATCACTTAAAATGTAATTATGAATAAGGATTTGAGAATGAAGATAATTTTCAATGAAACGAGTACTGTGCTTATTCCAATCATTTTTAGTATCATACATGTAACGATCATAATAGGAATCATCACTCTGCGATCCATTATTCCGATAACGAGAATCCTGATAATTATAAAAAATATTTTCTAGTTCACTCAGAAAAGAATGATCATTATTAACTTCCAAAATCTTATTTTTAATAGAAAAATTTATGTAATAACCATCTCCATTTCT